CTACAGCTCATAAAAATCGTAGTTTCGAACGATATATATATATGTAGAAAGCCCGTTTTTTTTATTTTTTTTTTATTTAGTAGTTCGTTCTTTTCTTTTTCTATAGTGGAGATAGTCGCACGTAATGACAGATCACGGCCATATTGTTAAAAGCTTGAGGTAAGAACGGATTTCGTTCGAGTGCCCGAAAATAGTATTCCAAAGCTTTCGTATGTTCTCCATTACTTGTGTGTATAAGGCCTATGTTATAAAGTATATAACTTCGATCATAGGGATCAATTTCCAGTCGCATAGCCTCATAATAATTCTGTAAAGCTTCCGCATAATTTCCTTCCGATTGAGCCGACATCCGTTACGGTCGTCATTCGGTTCAAAGAATCTCCGTTCCAGAACCGTACGTGAGATTTTCATCTCATACGGCTCCTCCTTTATGTGTATAATGATAAACATACATGGAATCAAATCAAAAAAGATTGCAATATTCTCATTATCAACTGAGCGGGACTAGTGTTTTTACATGAAATATCTAGCCAACCTTCCTGTAAAGGATCTTTTATTAACATCAAGTATGTTATTACTGGATAAATAGTAACTTTAACAATTTCTTTGTCCTCAACGCCGCTAAATTTGCCGGAATTAGTCACTTCAACAGTCTTCGATGGTTATATGGGTATCCAAAATACGAACGAGATGGATGTTTATTGTCCCAACCATTCTAGTTAGTCCCGATCCCGATAAGAAAGGAAGGATTTTTTTTTACAAAGTTTTCTCGTGTTGTTGATTCCTAAGCGTAGTGCTTCTTCCCCCATGCCGCCTATTTGTACTAGTGGAGTAGGATTCACCTAACCCCATAGGTATAGGTATAACCTTTCGCTTAATACTAAAAACCTAAAATTGAAGCATATAAGGTTGCATTAATCGGGAATACACGACAGAAGGGATTAATCGTTTTATTTCCAAACTTCACCTTCAGCAAGCGTAGGTTTTTTTTTCAAAATTTTTTTATTTCTCTGCGAAGAATGTATCTTTCTCCTACGACTGAGATCGGTAAAAAAAATAATCAAATCGCACCATCTCTGTAATAAGTGAATGCCTCTTTTTCTCCAGAAGTTGTGGGAATTATTCGTAATAAGATATTGGCTACAATAGTAAAGGTCTTATCAATAAAATTTCCATTTATCCGCGATCTAGTCATATGTAGCAATCCATTCTATAATTTCATTTTTTATCGCGTGAGAAAAAAATCCCCCAAACAAAGGAATTGTAGAATACAGTACGAAATAACGTAAAAATAGAATATGAATGCCTCACTATTCACTCGGTTTAGGGGCATAATCATTATGTAGGAGAGATGGCCGAGTGGTTGAAGGTGTAGCATTGGAACTGCTATGTAGGCTTTTTGTTTACCGAGGGTTCGAATCCCTCTCTTTCCGCACCCTTATCAAGTTCATCAATGTTACGGACCTCCATGTTTGAAATAACAAAGGATACCATTATTCCAACTTTGATATGGATTCTCTCTTTCTAATTTATTTCTGTAATATAAAAATAGTGGAATAAAGTGGGCAAGGAATAACAAATTTCCTATACCCACGTCTATACACAAATGGGGAAATTCTCGGATCAAAATCATTGTTATTTGAATGAGGTTAAGTCTGACGAGAATAATATTCTACAACCAGTAATTCATTAATTTTCAAACCAACCCATTTACTATCTATTATTTGATTGACTAATCCTTTATATTGAAATGAATGAAGGGTCAAATGGTTTGGCAATTCTTCACGGGGGGCTGATTCAAGAGAATTTTGAATCAGAGTTCTAGATTTTTGTTCATCCTTTGCTGTAATAATATCTTGAGGTTTGCAACGATAACTTGGTATATCTACTATACGACCATTAACTAAAACATGTCTGTGGTTAACTAATTGACGGGCTTGGGGAATAGTTGAAGCCATACCCAATCGAAAAAGTATGTTATCCAAACGCATTTCAAGTAATTGTAGTAAAACTTGACCGGTTGAACCTTTCGCTTTTCCGGCGATACGAACGTATTTAAGCAATTGTCGTTCTGTAAGACCATAATGAAAACGCAATTTTTGTTTTTCTTCTAAACGAATACGATATTGAGATTTTTTACTGGAGCGCGATTGGTTTCTAAGTTCGCTTCCAACTGCAGGCCTTTTACTAGTAAGTCCTGGTAAAGCCCCCAGACGGCGTATTTTTTTGAAACGAGGCCCTCTGTAACGTGACATAAACACTCCTTTTAAAAATGGAAAATCTCATAAAGCAAAATTAAAACTAAACTAAATGACAAATATGATAAATGAAGCGAAATCTACTTATAGTATTGTACTACAAATATTGTAGTACAAGGAAGAATTATAACGATTCTATCAGTATCCAAATTTTATTCTATTGTATATCTATATATATATAAATAAATATAAAAAAAAGGGAGGTTATTTTCTTCATTTGTTCTACAGAAAAGGAACTCCCCCACTTTTTCCTAAAATAAAAACGGATTATCCGTTATGTCAAAAATGAAAACAAATAGAGAAAAAAGCCGGCTATCGGAATCGAACCGATGACCATCGCATTACAAATGCGATGCTCTAACCTCTGAGCTAAGCGGGCTCACATAACACAAATTGTGCATGTACTGGAATTCTTTCCTAAACTATTGGGATCTTAGTTATTAATTGTTTCATATTAGCTCTTCAGAACATAATAAAATGAATACAAACAGAGAAAAAAATAGATAATATTCAATATTGATTATTTATTTCATATTATATACTAATAATAATTAGATAGGAATATTATCTAATATATATATTCTTTCGATATTGTTTAAGATTATAGAATACCTTATATTTCTAGAATCTGAAAATTTCTATAATATTAAAATATATATAGAAAATAGTATAAATATAAAGTAGTATAGAATACTATTCTTAAAATGAAAAAAAAAATTAGAATTCATATTTTTTCATTTTAAATAATGACTAATTAGATTACAGTAATGTAAACTGTAATTTAGATTACAAAATTTTGATGCATTACGATGAAATATATATACTATATATAATGTACCGATACCCGTTTATACATATACATTAGAATTCTAAAAAATTGGATAGATTATCAAAAGACATTTGATAAGTAATTACAAATTCTTGATAAGTAATTACAAATTCTTGATAAGTAATTACAAATTCTTGATAAGTAATTACAATTTTTCTATTGAATTTCGAAATGAATGTTGAATTCAAAATTAATAAATAGATTTTTTATTTTTGTTTTGTTATTATAAGGTCTGTATCTGTCAGTTCTAAGGAAAAAAAGAATCGAACGTTCGAGTATTCTAAATTATTTCAAAAAATCATAGAAGGAGATACATATAAAATAGAGATATATGTAGTATATATCTATGTATATTGAATTGCGAATACAGAGATAATAGAATCAGTTCTGATTCGAGTAAATATGGGTATACGATAGAGATGAAAGAAAATCAATTAAACAAAACTACTAGAAGGAAAATTTTTCCAATATGGGAGTAGGTTTGTAATAAATTCAACAGTTCCTGTATATAATTCTCATAATACAAATGAAAAACATTCTAAAGAGATCTCAATCTCAAAGAAAAAACGGGGGATATGGCGAAATTGGTAGACGCTACGGACTTAATTGGATTGAGCCTTGGTATGGAAACTTACCAAGTGAAAACTTTCAAATTCAGAGAAACCCTGGAATTCAAAATGGGCAATCCTGAGCCAAATCCAGCTTTCCGAAAACAAAAAATAAAAAGTTCAGAAAGTTAAAATAAAAAAGGATAGGTGCAGAGACTCAATGGAAGTTGTTCTAACAAATGGAGATGACATCGCAGTGGAAACAAATCCTTTGAGCTAAATTCCAGAAAGGAAAAGATCAAGGATAAACATATATATGTTCTATATATGTACTCAAATACTATATTCAATTGATTAATGAAGACTTCTAACTTCTATTTGTAAAAATTTCTATTCTATCACAAATGAAAGGTGTGAATCAAATAAATTACAACTGGAAGAAAAAGTGGAATATTCATTGATCAAATCAGTCACTCCACTATAGTCTGATGGATCTTTTAAATAACGGATTAATCAGACGAGAATAAAGATAGAGTCCCATTCTACATGTCAATACCGACACCAATGAAATTTTTAGTAAGAGGAAAATCCGTCGACTTTAGAAATCGTGAGGGTTCAAGTCCCTCTATCCCCAAAAGCCCGTTTCAGTTAATTATCTCTTTTTTTATCCTATATCGTTTTTTTAATTAAAAGAAATCAAGTCTTTTTTTATTTACTTGACATAGACTCAAGTAATTTGTTAAAATGAGGATGGTGCGTCAAGAATGGTCGGGATAGCTCAGCCGGTAGAGCAGAGGACTGAAAATCCTCGTGTCACCAGTTCAAATCTGGTTCCCGGCAATTCATTTGTATGAGTATCTATTCCCATATTCATTTTAATAAATTTGGGGAATAGATACATATTTATTAGTGGTCTTGATCATCATGCATAATTTGTGTACGAAAATATGCTCTTTCTAGATGAATAATAAATAGATGTATATTCTAAGAAAGTAAGTATGAAAATAAATGATTCCGTTTTGTTTCACTTTTTTATGCGCTCAAAAAAGAATGTTACTATTTCAACAATATTCAAATGGTTCAATTAGTTGGTTGAAAGACCAAAAAGTTTAATCTAGGGGAGTTCTTATGTCAGAATAGTCAAAATTCATCTCAGATACATTATAAAAAAATCCCGTCCATTTCGTTGTATTTTCTTTGATCAGACTTTTTCTTTTTGGTAGCCGGAGCCGGATATCGAATTGATGTGCATCTTACATAGTTAATGATCCAGAACTTTTTTAGTTCATCCTATTGCTTATGCGAAATAAGTATGGTTCCAATTTTAGAATATCAATGAATCCCCATATTATTGTCTTTTTTTTT